AACGATTACAGAATAAAAGAAGGTATTGGCAATAGATGGGTTTAATTAAAAACCTTATAAAAACCTTAAACCTTTCCATTTATTTTTTTTTATTTATTTAGAAATTTATAAATCTTAGAATTTAATTCTAATCTAAGTATTTATTATTGACGAGCCATAGTAATTGCACCTATCAAGGAAACTAAAAGAATTATGGAAATGAGTTCAAACGGAAGAAAAAAATCTGTTGATAAATGAATCCCAATTTGTTGAATGTTACTTATTAGGTCCTGTTCTATAATCTGGCTTGATCTTGTAGTCCAAAAAATTCCGTACCATGACGTATCTGGGATAATAGTAATTAGTGAAAAAAGAATACTTGTACAAACCAGTGAAGTGACCCCATCTCCAATGGTCCAAAAATAGGAATCATTGGAATATTCTGAACCATTCATGAACATTACAGCAAATATGATTAAGACATTTATGGCTCCAACATAAATAAGGAGCTGTGCGGCAGCTACAAAATAGGAATTCGATAGAATATAGAATAAGGATATACAAACAAGAACCAATCCCAACGAAAAGGCAGAAAAAATGGGATTGGTAAGTAATACTACTCCCAGACCTCCTAATACAAGAACTGATCCAAAAAATACTACAAGAATATCATGTATTGGTCCAGGTAAATCCATTATTAAAATGAGAAATTAATAAATAAGTCGAAATATTTCATGACCTTACTGAATGGTCCAGGAAAGGAGAAGGGGTAACCCCTTTTTTCTTGTATATGATACATTCCTAATTAAAACTTTTTTTTATATGGATTAATGTAGATATAGATAAAATTATCGGGAAAAGAGTAATGGGGATTGTATATTTCGAAATCATCACGAAAAATAAAATATATTCTCAGTTTAAATCAAAGAATAATTCTCAACAATCAATAATTATTAGTTATTATTTGTAGTTACTGACCAAACAAAATAAAAAAAGATTGGGTCTTTTATATCAAAACAAAATCTTAGTAATTGGTAATCGTTCTTGAATCAAAGGGTTTATCTTTGTCTATTTTGATTTGAGTCGAATTCATAACTGTTTGAATTGTGTAATCTCCAATTATTGACATTGGTAACCGACCCAAAGCAATTTGATTATAATTCAATTCGTGACGATCAGAAGTAGAAAGTTCATATTCTTCAGTCATTGATAAACAGTTTGTTGGACAATACTCGACACAATTACCACAAAATATACAGACCCCAAAATCAATACTGTAATTAAGCAATTGTTTTTTTTTAATATCTCTTTCAAATCGCCAATCAACAACGGGTAGATCTATCGGGCATACACGAACACATACTTCACAAGCAATACATTTATCAAATTCAAAGTGAATTCGACCACGGAAACGTTCTGATGTGATCGATTTTTCATAAGGATATTGAATAGTTATAGGTAAACGATTTGTGTGGGATAAGGTAATTACGAAACTTTGACCAATATACCTTGCAGCTCGTATTGTTTGTTGACTATAATTCATGAACCCAGTCACCATAGAGAACATATTGTAAATATCCAGGAATAAATTGATGTTTCTTTCTCTTGTTTGAAAGAGGTTATGAATCTGGAATATCGTTATCGTATTTTCTTATTTATAGTGAAACAAGTTGGGAAGAAGTTGTCAATAATAGATTACCTAAAGAAATAGGTAAAAGAAATTTCCATCCAAGATTTAATAGTTGGTCCATTCTTATCCTAGGCAAAGTCCATCTTGTTGTGATAGGAATGAACAGAAACAAATAAGCTTTAGCTAATGTAATAAAGATACTAATTATCATTCCAAAAACTCCGGCCATTTTATTTATTCCGAAAAGTTCAGGAATAGATATGTACGGAATAGAAAAATTCCACCCACCTAAGTAAAGAACTGTTACAAATAATGAAGAAAGTAATAGATTTAGGTAAGAAGCAATATAAAATAAACCAAATTTGATACCTGAATATTCGGTTTGATAACCTGCTACTAATTCCTCCTCTGCTTCCGGTAAATCAAATGGCAATCTCTCACATTCGGCTAGAGAAGAAATTAGAAAAACAATAAACCCTATAGGTTGACGCCACAGATTCCACCCCCAAAAACCATATTTTGACTGCGCTTCAACTATATCAACTGTACTTGAACTATTAGATAATCATAGTCGATAATAACATCACTGTTCCCATCGCTATTACAAAACCGTACATGAAACTTCAGCTTCATACGGCTCCTCTATGGCCACAAATAAATGTAAGGACTGGTTCGGTATTTTCGCCCTCTTTGTAGGATAGATCGAATAAAGAAAAGATACATCGGAGAGTCCTAAATTAGACCAATGGAATTCTGTCCGCTAGAATAAGAAAAAAAGTGCTTTCGAATTGATCTCATCCTTATAATGATAATTTTTCTTTGTTCGGTAATAACTTAATCTTTCAATAAAATATTCGTTATCAATATATATATATAGGCATTAGTTTATATAGGCATTAGTTCATGAATCATGATAAGAATTCCGTATGTATAAATACGGATATAGGAAAGAAAGAATAAATAAAGATCTTTTTTTTATAAAAATTTTTATTCATTCATTCGATTATTGCATTCCATTTCTTTTGTTCCTGTTCTTCTGTCTCAGAAGAAGGTATTTAGAAAAAAATAAAGGATTAATTCGTTCTTGATAGTTATTTCTTTAATCAGTGAATAGGAACATACTCGAGATCGGAATCGTAGGGAGGTACTTCTTGATCATTTCTACCAACTTAAAGCCCTTATTATGATTCGTTTTATGCAGAAATATCTCTTTTTTTGATACCTTACATTATCCCCATTACTAATCCTTTGTGTACCTTGGTGTTCCTAACTGTCCACCGATTTTTGATTGATCCCCGGTATGTTAATACATACAAGGCAGTAGTGGAAACTCCATACAGTTGATCTTTTGCACCCGCTTCAAGATATGATGACTAATCAACGAATCTCAATCTTGGGGTAAACAGTTTACGCTGCTTATGTTTACTTTAACTTCATTCTTGTACATAGGGAATGAGATTTTCTCTTCTTATCTGCAAATTTATATTTATAAGCTGTTTTGTTTCACTCATATAACTATCTGGTTTAACTCATTGATGAATAAAAAAAAATATCTATTCAATACATTCAACCTCTTTTCTTTATTTATTTCTAGGAAAGAGGTAAAAGTTCATGTTCCAACGAATCACACGTAGAGATATTGATAACACACATAGAGTTAATGGTATTTCATAACTAATAGATTGAGCAGCAGCTCGTAGACCACCTGAAAAAGAATATTTATTATTCGATCCATATCCTGACATAAGAAGCCCAATAGGGGCAATACTTGAAATGGTGATCCATAAAAAAACACCTATACTGAGATCACCTAAAACAAGGCGGTACCCAAAAGGAATTACTAAATAACTTAGTAGAATTGATATGACCGCTATAGACGGTCCGACACTAAACAAACGAATATCTCCTCTAGATGGGAGTATGTCCTCCTTAAAAAGTAATTTAGTCCCATCTGCTAAAGCTTGAAGAATTCCCAACGGACCAGCATATTCAGGCCCAATACGTTGTTGTATCGTTGCAGATATTTCTCTTTCTAACCATACAATTACTAGTACCCCTATTATGATTCCAAATATAAGGGTAAAAATGGATACAAACATCCATATGAGTCCATAGATTTCTTTTATGGATTCCAATGTAGAAAAAGAATTGATAGCTTGTACTTCTGTCGTATCAATTATCATTTCAACGATCAACTTCTCCCATAATGATATCTATACTACCTAGTATCGTCATGATATCAGCCAATTTCATTCTTTTAACTAGCTGAGGAAGAATTTGCAAATTGATGAAACCGGGTGGACGAATTTTCCATCTCCAGGGGAAAATGCTATTATCGCCTATCAAATAAATTCCTAATTCTCCTTTTGGGGCTTCTACTCTGACATAAAGTTCTTGTTTCGACAATTCAAAATTGGGTGAAGGTTTTTTACTAATAAATCTATATTCAAAATCATTCCATTCGGAATTTTTTGCTCTATCAAAGCGTCGGACTTCTAAATTCTCATAGGGACCTCCAGGAATTCCTTCTAGAGCCTGTTGAATAATTTTTATGGATTCCCCCATTTCACCTATTCGTACTAAATAACGAGCTAATGAATCTCCTTCTTTTTGCCATTGGACTTCCCAATCGAATTCATTGTAACACTCATAATGATCAACCTTACGAAGATCCCATTGGATTCCGGAAGCTCGTAACATTGGTCCTGATAAACCCCAATTTATTGCTTCCTCTCCACCAATAATGCCCACTCTTTCAACTCGTTCCAAAAAAATGGGATTCCGTGTAATAAGTTTTTGATATTCAACAACTCCTGTTAAAGAATAATCGCAGAAATCCAAACATTTATCTATCCAGCCATGAGGTAGATCAGCAGCTACTCCTCCGATGCGGAAATAATTATGCATCATTCGCATACCTGTGGCGGCTTCGAATAAATCATATAACAATTCTCTCTCTCTGAAAATATAGAAAAAAGGAGTCTGCGCACCGATATCTGCCATAAAAGGCCCAAGCCATAACAAATGAGAAGCTATACGGCTCAGCTCCAGCATAATTACTCTGATATAACTGGCTCTCTGAGGTACTTGAACATTTTCCAATTGTTCTGGTGCATTTACCGTTATTGCCTCTGTGAACATAGTAGCTAAATAATCCCAACGTGTTACATAAGGAAGATATTGTATAATTGTTCGGTTTTCCGCTATTTTTTCCATCCCTCTGTGTAAATATCCCAATATGGGTTCACAATCAATAACATCTTCACCATCGAGAGTAACGATCAGTCGAAGAACACCATGCATTGATGGGTGGTGAGGACCCATATTGACTATCATGAGATCTTTTTTTGTAGCCGGTATAGTCATATTTTTTCTTCCTTAATTCATTATTCCACGAATTCCTCAAAACGAGGTTCATCAAAATGAAAAATCTAATAAAATAAATAACTATTAAAATAAAAAAAAATTCAAACGATTAAATTAACGAGTTTTTGGCTCCCGAATATCCAACTGATCCATTAATTTCTTATAACGGACTCTATTTTTCTTTGACAAATAAGCCAGGAGCCGTTGACGTTTTCCCAGAATTATTCGTAGACCTCTTTGGGATAAAAAGTCTCTTTTGTGCAATTCCAAATGTGAAGTAAGTCTACGCATCTTGCTGGTGAAACTTAATACTTGAAATTCAACAGAACCCTTGTTTTCTTCTTTTTCTTCTTGTGAAATAACTGAGATGAATGAATTTTTGATCATAAAAAATTTTTCTATCTTTTTTTTCTTTCCCATGGATTTATTTTACTTTACCGAATCGATCAGGAAAAATCAAAATAATAATCTTTATGCCAGTTATTTTAATCTAGTACACACAAAAATTTTGATTTTTTCTCTTTCTTTTCTACATTCATGGAAGAGAATAATTTCTTTGTACCTAAAAAGATTCTGCCGATTTCGTCCTAGATCCAATTGAGTTGATACGCCATTAGATCCGTGTCATGTACCAGAATGTAATACAGCGTATATGTATATCTTTCGGCTTTTATCTACCGAAAAATATCACAGATATATAGGAAATATACTATTAACAAATTCTGAATCGTGGATACATATATATCCTTGACATACTGAAACGATTGCCATTATTGGTATTAAACCAATAGCGATTCATACAAGCTAAATCTTCTAATCGGTAATTGGGCCAAAGAAACAATTTGCATTTCATGAATTTATTTGTATCTGTATTAGTATTAAAATGCTTGTCCTCATTCAAAAATTTTCCAGAGTTTCTTATGTTGTTTTCATTGCAAAATACTAGATTTCTATCCACAAAATTCCAATTACGAAAATGAAAACAAATTAGAATTCTCAATTCTCTACGACGTCTAGGAGATAGAATATTTTCAGGAACAAAGAAATCATAATTACTTTTGTCTCCATCCACAAGCATATTGCCGTGTCTTGCAACGGATTTATCAAAATTATTCTTATCAACATATCTTTTTTTTATCCATTTTCTGTTAGTTTGGTGCTTAATTTTATCGATCAATGAAATACCTAGGGTTTGATATATAATCAATTTTCCATACCTTTTTATAGATAAACGAATCGGTTCGATAATCAATATTCCCCTTTTTCTCAATTCTGTAAGAACTAGATTTTTCTGAATTAGCATTATATCCAGATGTATTTCTCCTCTTTTAATCGAGGATATAGCAATTTTCCTTGGATTTATCAGTCTAAGTAGGAGACAATATACCTTGATATTATTGATCATTCTTTGATTCAAGGAGTTATCCCATCTTAATTGAAAAAGGAAATATTTTTTCAGGAATAAATCTAGTTCTGCTTCCTTATTTTTCTTGGATTGTTTTTTCTTTTTACCTTTTTTAATGTCTGATTCCGTGTAATTGTCTTCAACATTTTTTTGTTTTCGTAGATCTGATCCAAGATTTTCTTGTCCCTCTTGTTCGTTTTTTTCTTGGGTGGAATTTTCTAATTTAAGATATTCTTTTTGATTAGATGATATCGGAAGATTTTTTTTTTTATTTTGATTTATGTTGATGCTTTTATTTTGACTAATATTGTCATAGAAATAAAAATTAAAAAGAAGTAATTTGATTGGTATGATCCATGGTTTAATCTTATATGCATCAAGAAGTGGCACAAATTCTGGGAAGAATGGCGGTTCTAGATTTGATATGGTACAATAAACCTTTTCTTGATTCATTCCCATCCCATCAAAAAAGTTTTTTTTTTGATGGGATGGTTTAATTCCTTGATGAATTGTAAGAGAAAAAATATCTTTTTTTTTCCATTTTTTGAGAATTTTGTTTTCAGTCTTAGTATTTTTCTCAATTTTTGTGCTGATATGCGTATTAGTCCAGGTCTCAATGTCGATATTTTTTCTAAGACAAATATGGAGAATTCTACAATCAAAATATTTTCTATCCAGATTTTTATGTGTATGTGTAGCAATAATATATTCCTTTTCTAGATAATTACTAATAGCTATACTTACCAATACATAAAATGATTCGGGTTTCAGTGTATTGAAATTGTATGGAATTTCTGGGTCTCCTTTTACTTGTAACGTTGATTCATAAATATATGAGTCCTTCCTATTCCCATAATTCATATATTTATGTGATAAAAGATAATATCTGTAGTGTTTTTTAAATTTTTCTTTTTGACTCGTCAATGAATCCACTGCCAACGTATAGTAATTTTGTTTCATGTAATGAATTAATTGGTCTTTTTCTTTTTTATGTGAATCAAATTTCATTGAGTTTTTATTTTGAATCGTAGAACGTTGGTTGATTCTATTTCGCCATTTTTGAGGTACTAATCGAGACCATTTTGTCTGAGATAAATTGTATTGATAATGGCCCTTTAACCAGTTTTTCCATTCATTTTTTCCAGACTTATAAATTTGCTTTGATTTGGAATCAAATATTTCTCGTGTCATACAATAATCCTTGATTTTATCCTTAATAAAAGAATGGTATTGAAGTACAGATCTCAAGTGACCCTTGTTAAGTAATTGGGTTTGTGATAATTTGTAAAATACATATGCTTGGGACAAGGAGGATAAATCATAATTATAATAATAAATATTATTATTATTATTACTGATATTAGTATTAGAAAACGATTTTTTTATAGTCGAAATAAAGTTCATTGTATTTTGATCTGTTTCATCAATTCCTTCTCGATTTGTTTCATCGTTGTAAATCGATTTTGTGATAATTTTTTTTGTTGATTCAAAAAAAAATTGTGCATTGATCCTAAAAATAGTAATCATACGTAGAAAGATATCTATGTATATTTTTTCAATGAATGATTTCATAAAAAAATTAAATTTACGTATAAATCGGATCTTTTTTCTTTTAAATATCTGCAAAATATGTTTCTGTGATTCCGATTTTTTATCATCACAAGTTAGAACTATTTTTTTCTTGTCTTTTGTGATTCGTTCTAGTTCTATTTGATTCCTGATTGTGACTGTCCTATCAGCAAGATACTTTAGTTTTTTTTCTATGAGTGAGTAATTTGCCCGACTCATGGATCGAATTCGAATGGTTGATTCGCGAATAATCTTATTATTTATTTTAGAATCTCTTACATTTTCATTCGGTTTATATACTTTTACCTTCCTCAATTCAAATAAGAAAATGGGGTTGACTTTTTCAAGTTCCTTCATTTTTTGTTTTATAAATAGAACTATTTTGACACATATTTCTTTTTCTTTAAAAACTTTTAGAACGAAAAGAAAATTCTTTTTTACTTTTCTAATTTTTTTTATAATTTTTTTTTGGAGTTCTTTATAAATGGGTTCAAAAAAAGAAGGTCGTTTTCGGGGAGAACCAAAAGGAACTTCTGTTTCCATTCCCCAAATTGTTAAAAAACGCAAATTTTGTTTTTTTCTTTTTTTTTTCATTGGATCTCTATGATGAGATCGTTTTTTAGATCTTTGCCAAGGTTTAATAAAGAAAGGAAATAGAATCTTTATCTGAATACCGTTTGTTAACCAATCTTTTGGAAATTCTGTTTCCGATAATTGAACACCATTATAGGTGCATTTAACATGTATTTCTCTATTCCATTCCTTCCAATCCTCATACCACTCGGGTAATTGGAATAATAACATACGACCAATATTTTTAGCTATTATCAATGAAGGCAATACAATGTATTTTCTAAGAAAGGATTGGATTACTAACATCAAACCTCTTATTGCTTGAGCAAATATAATGTTTTCCCAACTTTCTGATATTGCTGTCCGTTCGTTTTCCTCTTTTTTCTTCTCGTTTATTTTTTTATTTTTTTTTGTCTCTTTCTCCTCAAAATTGGAAATTTTCAATTCCGGTTCTCTCTCAACCGAATTCCTAAAAATGAGATTCATCATTTCAGAGATATCAAAAAAAGAAAAAAAAAATGTTTTGTCTATTCGATCAAAAAAAAGCGGGGAATGCACATTTGCTTGAAACATTTTCCAAATAACTGTTTTACGTCTTTGAGTACGCATGGATCCTTTTATTAAATCCCTACGAAAATCCGATTGTTGCGGGTAGTGTATCAAAGACACCTCTTCTGTTTCATTACTATTAATAGTATTATTCGTATTAGTAATAGAATTGGTATTATTCTCATTATCAGCATAAATTATCACAAGTTTGGCTTTTCTTGGACGAATTTCATGATCTTCTATCGCTTTTTCCTCATTTTCTTCCTCCTGTTTTTCCAGAATATTGGTCAATTTATATGACCATTGAGAAACCTTTTTACTGATTTCTTCTATTCCAATAGATTTATTTCTAGTTGTTGTTTGATCATTTGGATCAATTGTAATTATATCGAATAAAAATTTCAAAGATTTTGCTTGATTTTCTGAATCAATTTTTCTTTGTTCTGCCAATAAAGAACAATTTTTCAAAGAAAAATTGGGTGTGAATTCAAAAGAAAATGAATTTAAAGAATTACCAATATAATTAAAAAATGATTTACCACTATCAAGCGAATTCTTTTGATGTTCAAATTCTCGGAAATTATTAGGAAGTAACTCATGGATCTTATTTATCCAAAGACTTTTTATGGAATATTCCATATAAGGGATTAAATCATTCATGGTTGTACATAAATCAGATTTTTTTATTGATCCACGGCATGGTCCACTCAATAAAGGATCATATGCTTTGGTCAAGCATTTTTGTTTATTCTCATGATTGCAAAATCTAGTCCTTTTTTCGAGCATCTCTATAGCAATAAATCCCTTTTCTTTTTTTTCTTTTTCTATAGCTTTTATTCGACTTATTAATTCATTTCTCAAGTTGTATTTTTTTTGTTCATTGGTATAAACCCAATAATTATACAGGTCTCCATGGGATAATTTTTTTG